ATAAAATTTTTTCTAAAATAAGAAAAATCTCAAAATATTTAATTCTATTTTTTTCTTATTTCTTATTATTTTTTTCTTATTTCTTATTAATTTAATAAAAAAATAAAGTAAAAGCGGGTAGCGGGAATCGAACCCGCATCGTTAGCTTGGAAGGCTAGGGGTTATAGTCGACGTTGATTCATCATTTTTAACGTCTCTAATTCAAAACTGAACGTGAAACTTTGGTTTCATTCGGCTCCTTTATGGAAGATGTATAAATTCCTATATTAAGACATGAACGAAAAAAAAAATTCCACCCATAACATCTATGTCAGCTTTTCTGTCTGAATGTATTCAGAACAACCCGCTTTCTAGACGATCCCTATAGAAAAGAGGGGGATTATATTATAACAACCTTTCTAGTTACTTCGTTCTCTATTTCTATGTGAGAGAATCCTTAGGAAAAGCATTTTGTTTCTACCGAGCTAAAACAATTTGTCGATGTCTCTAGTAAACCAAAGTCATTGTTTAATAGCCATTTTGCTTCAATTTCCGTAATACAAATTCCAAATTAAAGATTTAGTTACGATTAGAAAGCCACTTTCTATCTTTATCCATGGATCCTTTACTCATACTTATTGAATTAGAAGTATTGATCTAATTAAAAAAAAAAATTATGTTTCGTAATCTCATAATCCAATTTTTCAATTTTTAATTGATTCTTGGATACAAATCACGAGAATGTATATTCTTCCTCGAATTTTTCATTGCGAGGTAAAGGATTAAATCCTTTTAAGAAATAAAGTTTTTGGTCGGAATGAAATATTAATCAAACCGAAAGACCCCTTAACTATATAAAGGATTATAGAACGAATCACACTTTTACCACTAAACTATACCCGCTACAATCCGATTATTGTATATAAATGAACCTTTTGTCGAACAAGAAAATGGGTCGTAATAAAAAGTGAAAAGAGTAAAAAGAAAGGATAGGATCATAAAATAATCATGAAAATTAGAGCGTTTACGTGTTGTATCAGAGAACCCAATGAGATTCGGAAAAGAGAATTCATTAAATTTCAATAACTAAAACTAAATAACAAGTGTTTTTTTGCCGGAGGTTTTTGACCTAGACGTCTCGACAAAACTACTTAAGCCATAACATACATGAAAATGTATTGTGCAAGAATCCACAGTTCCCTTTTTGTTATTTATTTACTTTACTAATTTACTAAAATAAATTTACTTTACTAATTTACTAAAATAAAAGGAATAAAGAAAATAAAGAATAAATATAAAAAATTAAGATAAGAAACGACACTTTGATTCGATATCATTTGATTCTATATCATAGAAATCAAATGAGTTTTTATTTTTCCAATCGTAATAACAAGCAAGTATTTTAGTTTTCAAATAAAAAAAAAATTATTTATGATTCGTTGGAACAATAAATGGCGGGCCCGGCCTGGTCAGTACTTAGCCGGGCCGTGGAACTAAAAAGCACTCTCGGATGAAAAAAAATATTATGAAGGGCTCTTTCAATCCTTATTTTTTATAATGTAACATAGTATTATCCTTTTTCAATTGGGAGGAGAGATGGCTGAGTGGACTAAAGCGTCGGATTGCTAATCCGTTGTACGAGTTTTTCGTACCGAGGGTTCGAATCCCTCTCTTTCCGTTTTTGTTGATGACTTGGTATTTTCTTTCGAATTTTTCGCGAGCTCTTTTTATTTTTAATAGTTAAAAATGTGTAATAGATAAAATCCTACTAAGAACATTTTAAAATCAAGCAAGGAAAACCTTATCTTTTATTCTTCACGTCCAGGATTACGTCCTGGATCATTAGACAGGAATCCGAAAATAAAGAGAGAAACAAAGAATATCACTACCGTGTAAACAAATAGTTTGAGAGTAAGCATTACATAATCTCCAAGATTTTTTTTAGTAAAAAAGAGAATAGATTCTCCGTTTTTATACCGCATACCCTACTATTTTGATTTTTTATTTTGACACCAAGAAATAAAGTGGGGTGATCCAGATTTTTCGCGGTTGTACAAGAATTTCAATATTTGAATTGAGGGTGTAAGACTTATCTGATCTTATCAATTCTTTTCTTTGAATTTTTTTTTTTTCAATAAATCATGAATTTGTCTAGACATTATTAAATTAAAGATATCATCGAAAACTTACAGCAGCTTGCCAAACAAAGGCTAAGAGAAAAAAAAACAGGGGTATTACTGGCATAACATCTACGATTGGATTTAAAAAAGCGTAGGCCTCGGGCAATTTGGCGACGAAAAAACTACTTGAATAAAGAGCAGAATTAAGACAGATACAGATCAAACTAAATATATTAAGCATAACAAACATTTTGTTCTTGAGGATAATTGTATTTTATTTATTTTGATTGAGTTATTAATAAATTGAGTTTTTTATTATTTTATTATTATAAATATGTTATTATTCATAGAAAAGAAAAATGAATAAAAAGAAAATAAGATAGACCAAAAAACTTTCTTTGATTTGAACTCACCCAATCAAAAATCTTTCAATTCTCAAATCAAAAGAGAATAGAATAAACCATACTTTCATACAATATCTTAATTGAATTATATGTAATGATCAATAAATTCTGTTTAATTCTACGTCTACATGTATAAAAATTCTAGTAATCTATTTTATAGATAATAGATATTTAGACTTGAGTTGACGAACAACCAGTACCAATATTAGTGTTTATTAGTGTCGACTAGAAATGGGGCGTGGCCAAGTGGTAAGGCAACGGGTTTTGGTCCCGCTATTCGGAGGTTCGAATCCTTCCGTCCCAGAACATAACTGACCCACGATCATTTTATTAATCTATAATTTTATTAATCTATAATAAAAAATAAAATATATATCTATATCATAATCTATATCATAATAAAATATATCAAAATAAAGATTGTCTTTTCGACCAGTCTTCCGTTTAGGAGTATAATATTGTTATAGAATGCGATTCTTAATTTCTTTTTTTTTTTTTTTTTTTATTAATCATATCTTTTTCACAAATTTAATCGAGTTCAAATAACACGCATATGAAACGAAATTTGGATTTGTTAAATATTACAGATTTTACAATATGAAATATGAAAAAATAACAACCTAAATCTTCAATCTTTCCTTACATCAGTCTTTTTTTTTTATTAATCATTGATGGTTTAATCCAATATGGATTTATCTTTCTCTTAATGATGATAAAAAGCGAATGGTACTTACTGTAAAACCTTATGCAAATAATGATTATTAGGGTAGGAAACTATTCAATCAATTAAATCTTTTTAATGATTTCTTATGAGTTCTTGGTATTCTAAGAAGTGTGAAATTGTTGAATTTATCCTATCACGTTACTTGAAGATAGAGATTCAAAATAACTTGTTTATTCGTGTTTATTTATTCATGTTATGTTAGTTATAATTAAAAAAATAATTATAAACAATGGGGTTAAATTGATTGAATTCTTGTTGAGACTTCGTCATACATTATCCATTCTTCATATAGAAGAAAAAAGTATAGATTATTATGTACCGACCGAACCGATGATTATTCACGATTCCATAATTGAATCAATTACATACTGGTTCCAAACTGAAGGAATGTTATGGTAAAACTTCGTTTAAAACGATGTGGCAGAAAGCAACGTGCGACTTGAAGGACATGATCAGCTGTGGATTCTTACATCCACCACTTTTTTATATTATATAGGAACGAAAGTGCTCTTGGCTCGACATCATTTGTTCTGTTCCACTGGAACCCTCATTTTTGAGAGTGTTGCCATGTAAATAGTACACGATGGAGCTCGAGTAGAACGTATTGATTAATTTCTCAAGGGCAAGAATCTAAGGTTAGTATCGATCAATAAATTGGAACAACTTCGTAAGTCTATTTTAGATATATAAATCTAAAGGATCCAATTCGATAAAATTTAAAAGTTAATTTTGTTGGAATTGGTAAAACTCTTTTGATCAAATCAAAAGTAAAGTGTATTACGTAGGAATCAACCATTCATACGATTCTTTGATAGAAAGAAATCACAAAAAATGGTATGTTGCTGCCGTTTTGAAACGATTTAAAGATCACCGAAGTAATGTCTAAACCCAATGATTCAAGGCAAAGATAAAGATCCTGGAACAAGGAAATACCGTTTTCAATTGTCTCAACAACCAGATCATATTTAAGAATCAAAATAGATTCTAAAGGAGACAGACAAAAAGGGTTAGAGACCACTCAATAAATTTAATACCTAAAAGGTTTCTTTTGAGTTATTTGAGAGTTATTCAACTTGAGTTATGAGGATACAAATATTTTTTTTTTTTGGGGGGGGGGGGGAAGACTAAGAAAAAGTATTTAAACTAAAATCAATAATATAATGAATTTGATGATTTTATGGATCTATTTGATATTATGATTCTATACATAGACATAATTTAGAATTTTCTCGAGCCGTACGAGGAGAAAACTTCTTATACGTTTCTAGGGGGGGGGGTATTGTTCATCTATCCCAATGAGCCATTTATCGAATCGTTGCAATTGATGTTCGATCCCGACGAGAGGGAAGAGATCTTCGTAAAGTGGGTTTTTATGACCCGATAAAGAATCAAATCTATTTAAATGTTCCGGCTATTCTATATTTCCTTGAAAAAGGTGCTCAACCTACAGGAACTGTTCATGATATTTCAAAAAGGGCGGGGGTTTTTACGGAACTTCGCCCTAATCAACAAATATAATTCAATTAATGAAATAAAAAAAATGTGGATGATTTGTATATAGCCTTGTATAACCTTTTTGTTTCTTTGCTATTTCCTCTTTTGTTCTATTTATATCATACTAAATTATATCTATATCATACTAAATTTATTATTGTTACTATAAAAGAGTGTCTTTTATAACGACAAAAATCTATTTCTATTTTATTGATATAAATTTTATTGATATATATAAAATAGATAGAAAAAGATTAAGTGAATAAATAAATGAAGTAATCGGGTCTATAAATATAAAATTTTGAGATTACTGTCAATGAGTTAAGGAACAAATAAAAAAACACAAAGGATTTCACTTGCTTATTTTAGTGATTAGTGAATAGTGAATAAACCTCATTTTTTACTTAATTTATTTTTCCACCAATATTGTATCAATGTTGTGTTGTATAGAAATATTCTATATAGTGCCAATCCAACACAAGTCCTTAGTTTTTTGTTTTCTTATTTTTTCTTATAATTCTAATTGTCTAATTGATTGGAATTGTTAGTTATATTTATAAATTGTTTTTTCTTTTGTATTCTTTTCTCAACATTCATATTGACAACAGTGTATCAAATAAATATAATCCGATCGTGGATAAAAGGATCCATTTATATCTCCGTCCCATAGCTTTTATTTCATTCAAATAATGGGTTCTTGTATTTTCTGTGATACAAGAAGTCTTTTTTTGATTAAGATTAAACTCAATAAAAATCTATATATACTATAGAATTAATGGATGACATAAGAGACAAGGAGCTATTTATAAATATTTTACTTTATCCCTATTTTTATCTGAGAATTTTTTCATCGGATCTGTTCATTTTTATTATGTTCAGAATCTAATCAATTAGAATTTTAAAAATTTTTGCTATTTTAATGTTTTGATTGGTTTGGATTGCGTTGTGCAATTCAATCTTTTTTTTATTGAGATTCCGATTGTATCTACACATTCTAATTATTTTATTTGGGTTGCTAACTCAACGGTAGAGTACTCGGCTTTTAAGTGCGGCTAGCATCTTTTACACATTTGTATGAAGCAAAAGATTCGTCCATACCATCGGTAGAGTTTGTAAGACCACGACTGATCCTGAAAGGAATGAATGGAAAAAGCAGCATGTCGTATCAATGGATAATTCTAAGAATATTTCATTCTTACCGAATAGGTCCAAAACCTTATTTAAATTGTTTGAATTCTTGTCGTGTAATAAAAAAAATGAATTTGGTCGAGTGAATAAATGGGTAGAGCCCTACTACGGTTCCAATTATAGGGAAACAAAAAGTAATGAGCTTCTGTTCTTAATTTTTGAATGATTACCCGATCTAATTAGACGTTAAAAATATATTAGTGCTTAATACGGGAAAAACTTTTCCCATGAGTGGATTATAAATTTCTTATGAGTCCTAATTATTAGCTATTACCCATTATGGGGTAGAGATAAATGTGTAGAAGAAGGCAGTATATTGATAAAGATTTTTCAAAATCAAAAGAGCGATTGGATTGAAAAAATAAAGGACTTCTAACCATCTTGTTACCCTAGAATGAACATAAATCAATTAGATGGAAAAAGAGAGGCTAGAGAGTCTGTTGATGAGTCTTACTTGTTCCGAGGTATTTTCTTACTATAATACCTTGTTTTGACTGTATCGTACTATGTATCATTTGATAACCCAATAAATCACCTATTTCTTTTCTTGTTCAAATAAAAAATGGAAGAATTTCAAGGATATTTAGAACTAGATAGATATCAGCAACATGACTTCCTATACCCACTTATCTTTCGGGAGTATATTTATGCACTTGCTCATGATCATGGTTTAAATAGATCGATTTTGTTGGATAATGTAGGTTATGACACTAAATATAGTTTACTAATTATAAAACGTTTAATTAGTCGAATGTATCAACAGAATCATTTGATAATTTCCGCTAATGATTCTAACCAAAATAAATTTTTTGGGTACAACAAAAATTTGTATTCTCAAATGATGTCGGAGGGATTTGCAGTCATTGTGGAAATTCCGTTTTCCCTACGATTAGTATCTTCCTTAGAGGCGACAGAAATCGTAAAATCTTATAATTTACGATCAATTCATTCAATATTTCCTTTTTTAGAGGACAAATTCCCACATTTAAATTATGTATCAGATGTACTAATACCCTACCCCATTCATCTGGAAATCTTGGTTCAAACCCTTCGCTATTGGGTGAAAGATCCCTCTTCTTTACATTTATTACGACTCTTTCTTCACGAGTATTCTAATTGGAATAGTCTTATTACTCCAAAAAAAATTATTTTTTCAAAAAGTAATCCACGATTATTCTTGCTCCTATATAATTCTCATGTATGTGAATACGAATCCATTTTACTTTTTCTTCGTAATCAATCTTCTCATTTACGATTAACCTCTTCTGGTATCTTTTTTGAGCGAATACATTTCTATGAAAAAAAAAAAGATCCTGTAGAAGAAGTCTTCGTTAATGATTTTCCGGCCGCCATCTTATGGTTCTTCAAGGATCCTTTTATGCATTATGTTAGATATCAAGGAAAATCTATTCTGTCTTCGAAGGATACCCCTCTTCTGATGAATAAGTGGAAATATTATCTTGTCAATTTATGGCAGTGTCATTCTTATGTGTGGTCTCAACCAGGAAGGATTTATATAAACCAATTATCCAAGCATTCCCTTGATTTTTTGGGTTATTTTTCAAGTATGCGACCAAACCTTTCGGTGGTA